GATTCAATTAATCGAGATTCAGAAGCTGAAATTTCACCTCGACCGTCAATAGGTTTAGCCAGGGCATTTATAACACGACCCAAATAAGCCTCGCTTACTGGTATCTGAGCAATTTTTCCTGTTGCTTTTACAGAACTTCCCTCTTGGATCATTAAACCGTCACCCATTAATACAACACCAACATTATTTGATTCCAAATTCAGAGCAATGCCTATTGTACCCTCTTCAAATTCTACTAATTCACCTGCCATTACTTCATCAAGACCATAAATACGAGCGATGCCGTCGCCTACTTGAAGTACGGTACCTATATTTACAATCTTGACTTCTCTAGTATATTGCTCAATACGTTCACGGATAATATTACTAATTTCGTCGGCTCTAATTGTTACCATGAGTATTTCTTAATTTTTTTTGGAAGAAAAAAATAATGCCTACCGTAAAAGGACTAATCAATTATTTCTTTCATCGCCCCAAACATGCCAATATTAGCACTAATGGTACGTAAATGTAACTCCTTGTTCAAACAGCTATTCAGAGTTCCTAGAGCTCCTTGTAAAGCTTGTTGGAAAACCCGTTGTCGGACTTGATTAATTGCTCTTTGTTGTTCAAAATGAATGGTTTCATTTTTGTAATTTTCTAATTGTTCCAAAGTTTTATAAGTTGAATTAATCAAATTCAATTTTTCTCGTTCTATCCCCGAGTATCCATTCACTCGAAACTGATCTGCCTCCATTTCGACTTTCCGTAAGCGGGCCCGTGCTTTTTCCAGCCGTTCAATGGCCCCTCCCTGCAGTTCTTCTGAATTTCGAATAGTATTCAAGATTCTCAGTTTTCGATTATCTAATAAATCACTTAATGAAAGTAGATTATCTTTACATCCATCTCAAAACTTCCATGATCCCTTCCCGAACCAAACATGAATTTTTCGATTCATTTGGCTCTCACACTCAATTACTTCAACTACTTATGTATGGGGGGGGAATTCCCATATCTTTTTTTTAATGTAATGAGTCTATCCTCTCCCTCTCTTCTCTATTCATATTCCAAAATGAATGTTACGACTGATCACACCAGAATATTCGGAGGACTCTTCTGACCAAACAAAAATATATAATTGTCAGCAAAGTTGTTTCTTTTTTCTTCAAATCCAAAGAATTCTTCTTACTTTATACATAGGTCATCGATTCAGCATAAAAAGAGGTTAGTCGAAATACCTATTTTTCCAATATTTTTCAATAAAATTGCCAATACCAATAAAAGGCTCAACTCTTTTTATCGACATGAGTGTTTTATATCGAAAAAAAAAAATTTCCAATTATTCATTTTGAAAACATTTCTATTCTATATTAACTAGAGTAGTAGAAAGAGTACCCTGCTGTGTCTGGACTTCAAACTTTAGCTTTAACCATGTTAATAGTCCCGCATTATTGGTTTGGTTGATAGAGAATCAAAATAGATTTACCAATGAATCACGAAATGCTATGGTTCTTAAATATGATTTGAAATTGATTCAGAAGTAATTCGCGGAATCATGCACCCCTTTCGGTCCTAGTTATAACGAAAAAAAAAAAGTGCAGCTGGTTGGATCCAGCCTATTCTTGAAATAAACAACTCGCACACACTCCCTTTCCAAAAAAGATCAATACACCAAGCACTACACTTAGATTTATTGGATTTGTTGCTAAAATATCGGTATTAAACCCGAAACTCCCGGCGAATGGCCAGTGAACCAAAGAAACGAAAGAATCGGTTACATTTTTCATATGATCTCCTCTTTTAGATAGACTAAAAAAAAGAACTGAATTCCTTTTTTTTTGTATCACTTCACCTTTTTTTTTTCTACTTAATATTTTGAATATATTTTGAATATTTATTTAATTGATTATTGATTTGTTTTTTTTTTTTTCGTAATTTACCTATTTCGAAACAGAGTCGAAAATTCTATTTCGAAATCTTTTCTTTCAATTGGAGATTCCCAATAAGAAAGATACTTATTAGTATTAGGGACCTGGTCTCATGTCAATTGCAAAAAACCTCGTTTGTTGCAACACTCCTTAAAAAGAGGGTTTTCCCTAGACTAAGAAAGGGAAACAAAAAAAAGCAAATTGGTATGCTTATGCTAATTCCTCATCCTCAAATCAATCCTTCCAATTGTAGGAGAGGAGTGAAATCTTGATAGAATTCGAAAAAGCAAGAAACACGGGTCTATAAATAAGAGAAAAAAAAGAAGTAATTTTCCTATTTATAGGATTAAACAAAAGGATTCGCAAATAAAAGCGCTAATGCTACAACCAATCCATAAATTGTTAAAGCTTCCATAAAAGCCAGACTAAGCAATAAAGTACCTCGTATTTTTCCCTCCGCCTCGGGTTGTCTCGCGATACCTTCTACAGCTTGGCCCGCAGCAGTACCTTGACCAACTCCAGGTCCAATAGAAGCAAGCCCGACAGCCAACCCAGCAGCAATAACAGAAGCGGCAGAAATCAGTGGATTCATG